GAATTCATAAATAGGAATGTGGAATCAAAAAGCTCTATGGAATCATGAAAGGCGGAAAGATCCTTTGTATCGAATTCTATTATTATATTACAGAATATTGACAATTTCAAAAAACTTATCATACTATGATCTATAGTATGATGGTGGTCGGACACCTATGCCCCCATCGTCTAGTGGTTCAGGACATCTCTCTTTCAAGGAGGCAGCGGGGATTCGACTTCCCCTGGGGGTAGGGTACTACAAAAGGAAGTTGATCGTGCATTATCAATAAGTCTAAATTTGAATTTATTCTTCCTGGGTCGATGCCCGAGCGGTTAATGGGGACGGACTGTAAATTCGTTGGCAATATGTCTACGCTGGTTCGAATCCAGCTCGGCCCAAAAGAATTCGCTCATAGACCACGAGAGAATTCTTTTTGTCCGCCAGAAGCGTCTGATATGTGGGAAAAAGGAGTCCCATTTTCTTTTCTATACCAATCTCTATTTGTGTGCGTGATTTAGTTGTTCCGAGAAATTGTGTAATGGTATTCATATCAAGATCTGTAAGTATAAAGTATAAAGTCTAAGGAAAAGAGAAAGCATTTTTTGATTTTGAAATAAATAAGGAAAGGATCACAAGTACTTAATGTAATTCGGGCCCTTCTCACTAACACTAAAGTATATAGCCATATAGATATCACTATATGACTTATGTCTCTATTGCAACACGAAAATTTGGAATCTAAATGGGGTTGGCTGAAATCCTAAAAAATGGATTTTGTATACCTCATTTCCATGGGATTGTAGTTCAATTGGTTAGAGCACCGCCCTGTCAAGGCGGAAGCTGCGGGTTCGAGCCCCGCCAGTCCCGACGGATCAAATAAATACATCAATTTAGCTCTCTTTGAGCCAAAACGAGAAAATGAAGAGAATTTCAACAATTCTCACTAGAGATTCTTAGTTCTTTCCTTTTTCCTTTCACATTTCTTTATTTCTCATCAAAGACAAACAAATATCTAAATTTTCATTATTGCAACTAGTACCGATTGATTGGTGAGAGAGAGATAGAGTTGGATTAGTGCAACTATTGGTAACATCATAGTAAGGATTCCAAGAGATAGCGTACTAGGTTTGATCTTTCAATTTCTCGTCTCTATCTAATGGAAGAAATAATCGAATAGAGTATCCTATCTTTTTCGGGAACACATAGAGAACTTGAATTTGTTTCTTGTACAATCCAAAATGAATTCTAGTTACTCCGAAAAATACTTTTCAGATTAAACCGATCTCCTTTCTGACTCCGATTTAGTGTAGTCTCGCTTACTAAGACTAACAAATTTCAATTTGAAATTCGATCTCATTCCAACTTTCCACTGAACTTTGAATATATACTAGTACTAATCCAAGAAAAGAGGAAAGAAAAGAAAGATCAAAGAAGGATACCGACCCCCTTTAGTGTTAATAATGAGGTAATGAGTAATCTTTTTTCCTTCGTATTAGAAAACGAAAGGAAAGTTTTTATGAAAAAAGGAAAAAGCCTGAAAGAATTTGATAGAAGATTAGATCATTTCATTTATACCGGAATTCCACTTTTTGATACTTTTTTTCTTACAATTTTCTTATAAGAAAAAGGAAAACATTAACAAATTCAAAAAAAAGAGAAGTTTAGAGCTTAACCCCTTCCTTCCCCTTTTTTGATTTGACTTATATTGTTTTGTAGGACTTGTTACCAATGGAAGGTTAGCTGAGACTTCATCAGATAATTGTACAAGGAAGATGGTAGGTTAGAGAAAGGAAAGAATGTAAAAGAAGAAAAAAGAAGTCCAATTTTGGATTCAATCATGAATTCCATTTTGTATTGAATTGAGTATGGATAAAAGATCTTTCTCTGTTATACTATTCAATTCGCGACGACGAGTTGATTTGATAGCCCGGCTATTGTTATTCATAATATTTATGGGATTCATATTCTTATTATTTTATTGAAATCTAATTCATCCCGTTGAAATTACAGGCGAAACTTTCTCCTCTCTATGGGATTAAATCCCGAGTTATTACGAAGTAAAAAACAATGAGATTATGGAAGTAAATATTCTCGCACTTATTGCTACCGCACTCTTCATTCTAGTTCCTACTGCCTTTTTACTTATTATATATGTAAAAACAGTCAGCCAAAATGATTAATCTGAATGAAACTTGACTTCTTAAGTCTTTATGAATGATTTCTTAAATCAAATAAAAAAATAAGGCTAGAATCAGCAATATTCGATTAGCGTTTTTGTAGTGTATAAAGTTTTACTGGCTAAAGATAGAGCCGGCTTAATATGAATCAATCTAGAATATCTATCTTCATAGATATCTATCTATGAAGATAGAATGTATATAAGTCACTATTGCTATTGCTATTGCTATATTTATTTGATTGATTTGTATTAATTCCGATCAATCCGAAATCGAAATAATCGAATGCTCTTACTTTTCTCTTTTATGGTTCGAATTACGAGATTTCTATTTGAAAGAATCCGAAATCTCGAAAAAGAAAAAAAAAAGAAAGGAATATGCGCACTTATTAATAAAAGAAATTCTTTTTTTAACATTCCAAACCAAAGCAGTACTTGATTGAGCCGCTAACATAGGAGATGCTCCAAAAAAGATGGGAGAACTTCTTCGAATTTCGAAAGGGAGTATTAAACCCTACTAATTTGTAACGCTTGAATCATGATATGAAATGGGTCGATGGGAATAAAGCATAAATCAAATTTCGACAATAATAAAGGAAGTGGTGAGTACACAATATGTGACTCGCCCGGTTCAAGATTTTCTTAATTGTGCCTATACTATATAAGTATAAGTCTTATCAAAAAGTCTGATAAAAGCCCGTTCGGCGAAATAGAAAATTTTGGAAAAGTTCACGTGGAATAAATTGCCTATTATCCCCTTTTCGAAAAAGAAAGATGTGAATAATTGAAATTTCTGTTGAATTGACATTTTTCTAGTTAAAAGTGAAAAGAAACGAAAAAGCTTTCCAGAAAGATCTAGAAAACAATTTCTAAGGTTTGATTCCTTACCTCAATTCCATAAATAGTACTTCTAGAGTCCACTTCTTCCCCATACTACGAGTGAAAGGGAAAATGTAAAGACTACCATTAAAGCAGCCCAAGCAAGACTTACTATATCCATGTGAATTATGTCCCCTATCTCTATGAATATGAAGGATTTACTCTATCATTGTTCCCTAATAATAGGGAAATGGGGGGTGCATAGTCAAAGGGGGATTCGTACCCCAAACTTGTTATTTAATGAACCAAAAACGCTTATAAGAAATTCTTATATGATTGATTTCTAGTATAATTGGGAAAGATTAAGCACAAGCAAAATATGCAGTGACTTCCGCGGACAAGGGAGCGGTTACTAATTGAACATGTAGTAATAATAAAAAAGAAGACCTATTCTTTCTTTTATTAACCTTCCTAATTCATAGAAAGAAAAGGAATAACAACTAGATAACCAAGATAGATCATTATCTATCACATATCCATTTTTTCCTTTGCCATTTGATCTATTTCGTCTCTGTGAAAAAGCTGGAGACGGTTGATTCTATTCTTGAATTCCACAGGGGTTACTAAAAAGAGGTACTTTTTTAGAAAAAATTCTCCAATCAAATATTGATTGAATATCTGAGTACTCAGGGACTTTCGTGAGTTTGTAGACAAAGTCACTTCTTCCTATTATTTTCTTACTAATTCCTATTATTACTAACTACTAATTAGTTAAACTGTCCTTCGTTTCTAGAATCTGCCCTGTCAGTAACTATTTCATTAGTAGAGTAGTGGAATGGTTCTCAAGACTTCCCGATTCCCTTCTAATACGAAAATCTTTCTTTGAATCCTAGACAAAAAATGGATAGAGCTTTCTAGAACTTCCATATGCTTAGAATCAAGCACGTATCAACAGAACCGCCCTTCTACTCAGAAATAATTGGGTGAGTTATATTAGAAAATAAGGGATTTCGGGTCTTTTGTTGATCAGGCGACACCCAGATTTGAACTGGGGAAAAAAGGATTTGCAGTCCTCCGCCTTACCACTCGGCCATATCGCCAAAACGAAACAAAATAGATGACAATATTCCCTCCCTTTTTGAGATTACGGAACTCCTTTTTTTGAATTGTACTTGCATCTTTTGGAATTGCAGATCATTTCCCTTACGAAAAGAAACCTTTCTTTTTTGATTAGATCCACCCATTGTATAGTATCGCAAAATATACAATACCTAAAAACTTCTCCTATCTATTGAATATCTATTGAAAAGGAAAATGTGGACTTTGAGTCACAAAAAAAAAATGAAAAATTCATGAGAAATTTGAACCATTAACTATTGACTTGTGACTTGATTGCGAATTCATGAATGATTCTTGGATTTGGATCTCAAATTAGGTTTCCCTAATAACATAAGAAAGTAAAAAAAAAAAGAACGAATTTTTATTGATATTGACTCTTTTCAATAAGAAAACCTTTCTTAACTTTCATTTTCTCAATTTCAATTATAACAACATATATGAATATATGTAAACCCCGGAACCAGACCAGAAATTCCACAGATATAGAATCGGGTATCCATATTATATGATGTGATGCCCATAGGCAATTATCCGAAAATCTCGTACTTCAAATTTTCATTGAATCCATTGACTCAAACTAAAAAATCTAGTTTTGGATCGAACACCGCCTGTGCTGAATAGAATTGCAATACAAAAAGGGAAAACATAGAAACATATATATAAACATATCTATAGATAGAGATATCTAGATAGATAAGATATTTCTATCTACACATGTTTTAATAAATACAAGTAAATACAACCAACCTGCTTCCCAATCAATCGTATTTTACGAATTCGAAATATAGGTCAAGGTTTTTCTTTTCTCGGCAAATCCTTTTTTAATTTTCATATTTCATAATGGAATACACCAAGGGGTTAAGTGAAAAAAATCAACCTTGTATTGTTTCGGATTATTCTCTAT